CTAATTATCCAGAATTTGAACAGAAAATAAATACATTTGACCGAAAATCATCATCCAATGAAATTAGTTCTTTTTGGAACTTAATCAATAGGTTTTCTGTAAAATCAGTATCAAGTTTCAATTTTAAAGGACTTTTTCTATTTCCAGAATATGAACAAATAAGAATTGATTCAGAAGAGAAACAAAAAAATTTAAGATTATTATTCGACGAAGTTATAACTGATCCGAACGATAAAACAATTGTAAATAGAAAAAAATCTATTGGAATAAAAGAAATCAGTAAAAAAGTTCCTCGATGGTCATACCGATTAACCGACGAGTTGGAACAACTAGAAGGAGAAAAAGAAGAAGAAGAAAATGCGGCAGAGGATACGGCAGAGGATCATCAAATTCGTTCAAGAAAAGCTAAACGTGTAGTTCTTTTTGCTGATAATTCAGAAAAGAGCGATACTTATACTGAAGATACTTCTAATACTGATCAACAAGATGAATTGGCTTTAATACGTTATTCACAACAATCGGATTTTCGTCGAGACATAATCAAAGGCTCTATACGCGCTCAAAGACGTAAAACAGTTACTTGGAAACTCTTTCAAACAAGCGTGCATTCCCCTCTTTTTTTGGACAAAATGGACAACCCCTCGTTCTTTTCTTTTGAGATTTTAGAACCAATGAAAATGTTTTTTATTTTTAAAAATTGGATGTGGAAAAATACAGAATTTAAAATTTCGGATTATCCAGAAGAAAAGACAAACGAAAGTGAGAAAAAAGAAGAGAACAAAAGAAAAGAAGACGAAAACGAGGAAAAAAAGCGTAGAGAAATAGCAGAAGCCTGGGATAGCATTCTATTTGCTCAAGTAATAAGAGGTTCTTTATTAGTAACCTACTCGCTTCTTAGAAAATATATTCTATTGCCTTTATTGATAATAACTAAAAATACCGTTCGTATGCTATTATTTCAAGTTCCCGAATGGTTGGAAGATTTAAAGGATTGGAATAGAGAAATTCATATTAAATGCACCTATAATGGTGTTCAATTATCAGAAACAGAATTTCCGAAAAACTGGCTAACAGAAGGTATTCAGATAAAAATCTTATTTCCTTTTCGTCTGAAACCTTGGCACAAATCTAAGCTACGATTCCCGGAAAAGGATTCAATGAAAAAAAAAACACAAAAAATGGATTTTTGCTTTTTAACAATTTGGGGAACGGAAACCGAATTGCCTTTTGGTTCTTCTTCTCCACGAAATAGACTTTCATTTTTTGATCCCATTTTTAAAGAACTCAAAAAAAAAATTAAAAAATGGAAAAAGAATTATTTTCTAGTTTTAAAAATTTTAAACGAAAGAACAAAATCGTTTCTAAATGTCTCAAATATAAATGTCTCAAAAGAAACAGCAACATGGATCATCAAAAAGATTCTATTTGTAAAAGAAATAATAAAAAAACTCAAAAAAATATTTTTATTTGGATTGAGACAAATATATGAATTGAGTGAAACTCAAAAAGATTCAACAATTACTAACAGTAATCAAATGATTTACGAATTGTCCATTCCAATTCAATCTATTAATTGGACAAATTATTCATTAACAGAAAAAAAAATAAAAGATCTGAATGATAGAACAAAGAGAATCATAAAGCAAATAGAAAAAATTACAAACGACAAGAAAAAGGGATTTATACTCCCCGAGATAAATATTAGTTCTAACAAAGCAACTTATAATGATAAAAAATTAGACTTACAAAAAAATATTTGGCAACTATTAAAAAGAAGAAATGTTCGATTAGTCCGGAAATCGCATTATTTTTTTCAATTTTTCATTGAAAGGGCATACATAGATATCTTTCTATCTATCATTAATATTCCTAGGATCAATATACAACTTTTTCTTGAATCAACAAAAAAAAAATTTAATAAATACATTTACAATAATGAAGCAAATGAAAAAAGAATTCATAAAACAAATCAAAGTATAATTCACTTTATTTCGACTATACAAAAGTCAATTTCTAATATTAGTAATACGAATTCACATATTTTTTTTAACGTATCCTCTTTGTCACAAGCATATGTATTTTACAAATTATCACAAACCCTAGTTATTAACTTATATAAGTATAAGTTAAGATCCGTTTTTGAATATCATGGAACATCTCTTTTTCTTAAGAATGAAATAAAGGATTGTTTTATTGGAGTACAAGGAATATTTCATTCCAAATTAATATATAAAAATCCTCACAATTCTGTAATGAATCAATGGCTAAATTGGTTAAAGGGTCATTATCAATACGATTTATCTAAGAATAGATGGTCTAGATTAGTACCAAAAAAATGGCGAAATAGAATCAATGAACGCGGTATAGCTCAAAATAAAGATTTAACCAAATGGGATTCATATGAAAAAAACCGATTCATTTTTTACAAAAAACAAGAAGTAGACTCATTATTAAAAAATCAAAAAAAGAAATTTAAAAAACAATATGGATATGATCTTTTATCATATAAATCTATTAATTATGCAGATAAAAAAGACTCATATATTTCTGGATATAGATCGCTATTACAAGCAAAAAATAACCAAGAAATTTATTACAACACGTGTAAACAAAAACTATTTGATATGACGGATGATATCTCTATCAAGAATTATCTAGATGATATTATCTATATGGAAAAAAATAAAAATATGGATAGAAAGTATTTTGATTGGAGAATTATGAACTTCTGTCGTAGAAACAAAGTTGATATTGAGGACTGGGTCGATACCGATTATTATCTTACGCCTCATCAAGAAATCAACCCATCCAATCAAAAAAAAATATTTTTTGATTGGATGGGAATGAATGTAGAAATAATAAATCATTCCATATCGAATCTGGAACTTTGGTTCTTCTCAAAATTTGTGATATTTTATAATGCATATACAAATAAACCGTGGGTAATACCAATCAAATTACTTTTTTTCAATTTTAATGTAAATATAAATAAAAATTTTAGTGAAAATAAAAGTATCACTGAAAAGAAAAAAATAGATATTTTTAGACCATCGAAAAAACAAAAATCTCTTGAATTAGAGTTAGAAACTCGAAATCAAAGAGAAACAGAATACACAAGTCAAGTGGATCTTGAATCATCTCTTTCAACCCAAGAAAAGGATCTTGAACAAGATTATGTGGGATGGGAGATGAAAAAGGGGGGTAGAAAGCAAAAGAAATACAAGAACAAGATAGAAGCCGAACTAAATTTCTTCCTAAGAAGGTATTGGCGTTTTCAATTGAACTGGAATGATTGCGTAAATCGAAATCAAAGACTAATTAATAATATCAAAGTATATTGTCTTCTGCTTAGAATGATAAATCTAAACGAGATTGCTCTAGCCTCTATTCAAAGAAAAGAACTAAGTCTAGATATTATGACGATTCGGAATCATAAAAATTTAAAATTGATGAAAAAAAGAATATTGCTTATCGAACCGGTTCGGCTGTTTAGAAAAAACGATGGAAAATTTATTATGTATCAAACCATAGGCGTTTCATTGATTCATAAGAGTAAACACCAAATTAATCAAAATCAAAGAGAACGAGAAAAAAGCTATATTAAGAATTTTGATGAATCCATTACAAGACATCACAAGATGACTGAAAATAAAGAAAAAAAGCATTATGATTTGCTTGTTCCTGAAAATATTTTATCCTCTAGACGTCGTAGAGAATTGAGAATTCTAATTTGTTTCACTTATAGGAACAGAAATACGGCATTTTACAATGGGAATAAAGTAAATAATTGCTGTCAAGTTTTGGCTAAAAGTAAAGATAGAGATAAAAAAAAACTAAAACTAATTAATTTAAAATTCTTTCTTTGGCCAAATTATCGATTAGAAGATTTAGCTTGTATGAATCGCTATTGGTTTGATACCAATAATGGCAGTCGTTTCAGTATGGTAAGGATACATATGTATCCGCGATTGAAAATTCGTTAATCTACATTTTTTTTTCTATTTCCCCCCGTAACATATCTGATATGCGAAGACAAATAGATGCACACACGCATTGTCTTACCTTCTATTCTGAGGCATGATACTAATTCAATGATGTATCCATTAGATCTAGAAATGAATCAAAAAAATCTTTTTAAGACTAAAATTTTTCTTTTTTTGTATGAATACATAAATATAGTGTTTTTTGTATACCTATTTGAATTGGATTGATTAATAATGAATTTGATTTGAAAAAAAAAATCAGGAATTCTTAAAGAAATTAAGATTATATATATATACCAAATTCAAAATGAATGAGTATCATTATTATTACTGATCAAAAAAAATATCTATAACTATAAAAAAGAGGGAGAGAGGGCAGTTTTCATTTTATGGTAAAAAATCCATTTATACCGGTTATTTCACAAGAAAAAAAAGAAGAAAACCCAGGATCGGTTGAATTTCAAGTATTGAATTTCACCACTAAGATACGAAGACTTACTTCACATTTGGAATTGCACAAAAAAGACTGTTTATCTCAACGAGGTTTACGTAAAATTCTGGGAAAACGCCAACGACTACTGTCTTATTTATCAAAGAAAAACGTAATACGTTATAAAAAATTAATTAATCAGTTGGGTATTCGGGAGTCACAAACTCGTTAAGTTAATTTGAAGAGTGGTTTTGAATTATTCGATTTATTATATCTTAATTGAACTTTGATGAACTTCTTTTTTGTTTTAAGCAATTCATGGAAGAATGAATCGAGGAAAAACCTATGAATGCCCCAGCTACAAGAAAAGACCTCATGATAGTCAATATGGGTCCTCACCACCCATCAATGCATGGTGTTCTTAGACTCATTGTTACTCTAGATGGTGAAGATGTTATTGACTGTGAACCAATATTGGGTTATTTACACAGAGGGATGGAAAAAATTGCGGAAAACCGAACAATTATACAATATCTGCCTTATGTAACACGTTGGGATTATTTAGCTACTATGTTCACAGAAGCAATAACCGTAAATGGGCCAGAACAGTTAGGAAATATTCAAGTACCTAAGAGAGCCAGCTATATTCGAGTAATTATGTTGGAGTTGAGTCGTATAGCTTCTCACCTACTATGGCTTGGACCCTTCATGGCAGATATTGGTGCACAAACTCCTTTCTTCTATATTTTCAGAGAAAGAGAATTAATATATGATCTATTCGAAGCTGCCACCGGTATGAGAATGATGCATAATTATTTTCGTATCGGAGGAGTAGCGACCGATCTACCTTATGGCTGGATAGATAAATGTTTGGATTTTTGCGATTATTTTTTAACAGGGGTTGTTGAATATCAAAAACTTATTACGCGAAATCCTATTTTTTTAGAACGGGTTGAAGGAGTCGGCATTATTAGTGGAGAGGAAGTAATAAATTGGGGTTTATCAGGACCAATGCTCCGGGCTTCCGGAATACGCTGGGATCTTCGTAAAGTTGATCATTATGAGTGTTATGAGGAATTTGATTGGGAAGTTCAATGGCAAAAAGAAGGAGATTCATTAGCTCGTTATTTAGTCCGAATTGGTGAAATGACGGAATCTATAAAAATTATTCAACAGGTTCTGGAAGGAATTCCAGGGGGACCCTATGAAAATCTAGAAATCCGCTGCTTTGATAGAGAAAAGGATCCAGAATGGAATGATTTTGACTATCGATTCATTAGTAAAAAACCGTCTCCGACTTTTGAATTGCCGAAACAAGAACTTTATGTGAGAGTTGAAGCCCCAAAGGGAGAATTAGGAATTTTTCTAATAGGGGATCAGAATGGTTTTCCTTGGAGATGGAAAATTCGTCCACCGGGTTTTATCAATTTGCAAATTCTTCCTCAGTTAGTTAAAAGAATGAAATTGGCTGATATTATGACGATACTAGGTAGCATAGATATCATTATGGGAGAAGTTGATCGTTGAAATGATAATTGATACAACAGAAGTACAAGATATCGATTCTTTTTCCAGATTGGAATCTTTAAAAGAGATCTATGGAATTCTATGGGTACTTGGCCCTATTTTGACTCTCGTATTGGGAATCACAATAGGTGTACTAGTGATTGTATGGTTAGAAAGAGAAATATCCGCAGGGATACAACAGCGTATTGGACCTGAATACGCCGGTCCTTTGGGAGTTCTTCAAGCTCTAGCGGATGGAACAAAACTACTTTTCAAAGAGAATCTTCTTCCCTCTCGGGGAGATACTCGTTTATTCACTATTGGACCATCCATATCAGTCATATCAATTCTAGTAAGCTATTCAGTAATTCCTTTTTACTATAACTTTGTTTTAGCTGATCTCAATATCGGTGTTTTTTTATGGATTGCTATTTCGAGTATTGCTCCCATTGGACTTCTTATGTCAGGATATGGGTCAAATAATAAATATTCCTTTTTGGGTGGTCTACGGGCTGCTGCTCAATCAATTAGTTATGAAATACCATTAACTCTATGTGTGTTATCAATATCTCTACGTGCGATTCGTTGAGACAGAAACTTTTCCATGCTCTTTCTAAGAAAGAGGTACTAAGAAAGAGGTAGAATAAATTAAATAGATATTCTCATTTTTTTCTTCATTATTATTATTCGAAATTCGGATTGATGAACTAAATCAGATAGTTATATGAGTGAAATAAAACAGCTTCTAATTAATTTGAATTTATATATTTGAATTTATATATAGAAACTAGACTATATACTAGAATATATATAATTAATATACTATGATTTTCAAAGATTTTCAAATTTTAGTATAAAATTTGAAATTGAATTTATTTGCAGTAAAAATATTGAGTCTCATTTTCTATGTATAAGAATTCAAAAATAATTATAAGCGGAAGAGGAAGAGACCATTTACCCCAAGATTGGTTGATTAGTCATCCTGTCTTGAAGCGGGCTCAAAAGACCAACCTTATTGAGTTTTCACTACTATTTGTATGAATTCCTATACATGTATTACCATAAAAAAAAATAGAAATTTAATTTAAAAATTTAAAATAAAGGGGTGGGATTTAAAAATGATAAAAAATGGGTGGATGGTTAGAAACACCAAGATACACAAAGGATTAGTAATGGAGATTATGTAAATTATCCAAAAGAGTATTTCTGCATAAATAAATAAAAAGAATACTAATTGGGGCTTTAAGTTGGTAGAAATAATCAGGCAGTACTCCCCACAATTCCGATCCAGAGTATACTCCTATCCACCGATTAAATAAATGACTATCGGGAACGAAATAATCCTTTAAAAAAAAAAGTGCCCTTATATGCACATAAAAACAAAAAGAAGAATAGGAACGAAAAAAAAAATAGAAAGAATAATACAATTACAATAAACAAAGAAAGAGGGATCCCGTCTTTCTTATATCCATATTTAGGGAGATAGAATTCATGTCATAATTCATAAACTAATGTCTAATTCTTGTTCGTAATCGAAAACGATGGGTTATTGATAATTCTAAAGGAGTATTTTATTGAAGAATTAAGTTATTACTCAACAAATTCAAATTCTTAAGGGATGAGAGCAATTCAGAAGTACCTTTTTTATTTATTATTAAAACGGATTTCTATTTTTATTCTAACAGACAGAATTCAATTGGTCTAATTCAGGATCGTCCAATAGATTTTAATCCTATGTATACTAGGGATATATCAAAATAAATATAACAAAAAATAATCGACTCGGTCCTTAGATTTATTTATGGCCTCGAGGAGCCGTATGAGATGAAAATCTCATGTACAGTTCTGTAATAGCGATGGAAACAGTAATGTTATCACCGACTATGATTATCTAACAGTTCAAGTACAGTTGATATAGTGGATGCGCAATCAAAATATGGTTTTTGGGGATGGAATTTGTGGCGTCAACCTATAGGTTTTATCGTTTTTCTAATTTCTTCCCTAGCGGAATGTGAAAGATTACCTTTTGATTTACCAGAAGCAGAAGAAGAATTAGTAGCCGGTTATCAAACCGAATATTCTGGTATAAAATTTGGTTTATTTTACGTTGCTTCCTATTTAAACCTATTAATTTCTTCATTATTTGTAACAGTTCTTTACTTGGGCGGTTGGAATATCTCTCTTCCGTACATATTCGTTTCTGAGCTTTTTGAAATAAATAAAGCATGTGGAATTTTTGGAACTATAATTGGTATCTTTATTACATTAGCTAAAACTTATTTGTTCTTGTTCATTTCTATCACAACAAGATGGACTTTACCTAGGCTAAGGATAGACCAATTATTAAATCTTGGATGGAAATTTCTTTTACCTATTTCTCTCGGTAATCTATTATTAACAACTTCGTTTCAACTGCTTTCACTGTAAAAGGTTGTTATTCTAAATTCATAACTTGTCTCAAACAAGATAAAGAAACAAAATCAAATTATTCATAGATATTCACGATATGTTTCTTATGGTAAATGGGTTCATGAATTATGGTCAACAAACAGTACGATCTGCAAGGTACATTGGTCAAAGTTTCATGATTACCTTATCCCACGCAAATCGTTTGCCTGTAACTATTCAATATCCTTATGAAAAATTAATCACATCGGAGCGTTTCCGCGGTCGAATCCATTTTGAATTTGATAAATGCATTGCTTGTGAAGTATGTGTTCGTGTATGTCCTATAGATCTACCCGTTGTTGATTGGAAACTGGAAACTGATATTCGAAAGAAACGATTGCTTAATTACAGTATTGATTTCGGGATCTGTATATTTTGTGGTAATTGCGTTGAGTATTGTCCAACAAATTGTTTATCAATGACTGAGGAATATGAACTTTCGACTTATGATCGTCACGAATTGAATTATAATCAAATTGCTTTGGGCCGTTTACCAATGTCAGTAATTGACGATTATACAATCCGAACAATTTTAAATTTTTCTCAACTCAAATAAAATTATCAACTAAAAAAAAAATTCTTTTATTTAATTATTTATATTATCATTATATTATCATATATAAACATTATAGATAAACATTATAGAAATAATATATCATAATCATAATAATATAAATATAAACAAAATAATAATAATAACAAAATTAAATATAAAAAAATTAAATATAAATAGAAAAATATTAATATAAATATAAAAATATTCAAAATTAAATAAAAATAGAAAAAAGAATATTATATATATATAAATTATATAAATAATATTATCTAAATTTATATAAATAGATTATTAATATATAGTTAGAATAAATATTGTAATTATTTCAAAAAAAAAAATATACATAGTATAGTTTAGTATAGTATAGTTTCGAACTACTCTTTCGTATAAAGAATGAGATTAGTTCTCTAATTGTATCTATATTATATCAATTCACACTCCTTAGATTTAATTCAATTAGGAATTTTGTATATAAAATTTTTTCCTGGTCCTATCAATAAGGTCATGAAATGTCGATTTTTTTATTTCTTATTTTACATACAATGGATTTGCCTGAACCAATACATGATTTTTTTTTAGTCTTTCTGGGATCGGGTCTTATATTAGGAAGTATAGGAGTAGTATTCCTTACCAACCCGATTTTTTCTGCCTTTTCGTTGGGACTAGTTCTTGTTTGTATATCTTTATTCTATATTTTATCAAATTCCCATTTTGTAGCTGCAGCACAGCTACTTATTTACGTGGGAGCTATAAACGTTTTAATCATATTTGCTGTGATGTTCATGAATGGTTCAGAATATTATCAAGATTTGAATCTTTGGACCGTTGGGGATGGAGTTACTTTGATGGTTTGTACAAGTATTTTTGTTTCACTAATGACTACTATTCTAGATACATCATGGTACGGGATTATTTGGACTACAAGATCAAATCAGATTCTAGAGCAAGATTTGATAAGTAATAGTCAACAAATTGGAATTCATTTATCAACAGACTTTTTTCTTCCATTTGAACTGATTTCCATAATTCTTTTAGCTGCTTTGATAGGTGCAATTGTCGTGGCTCGCCAGTAAGAAATCTTTAGAACTAGCAACAGCAATCCAAATTCAATTTTATTCTATCTTAGAAGATCCATTTCCTTTCAATTATATGTAAATGTGAAAGATTGTTTATGTCAAAAAGACTTTTTTTTTTCGATTTATTAAGAATTCTTTTGGTCCGTATTTGTCATATTCTCTAGTCAATCCAATCCGTTGAATTGTTGTTCATATTGAAATGAATCGAAATTGATAAGGAGTTGATCAATGATGCTCGAACATGTACTTGTTTTGAGTGCCTATTTATTTTCTATCGGTATCTATGGATTGATCACGAGCCGAAATATGGTTAGAGCCCTCATGTGTCTTGAACTTATACTGAATGCGGTTAATATAAATTTCGTAACATTTTCTGATTTTTTTGATAGTCGCCAATTAAAAGGAAATATTTTTTCAATTTTTTGTATAGCTATTGCAGCCGCTGAAGCAGCTATTGGACCAGCTATTGTTTCGTCAGTTTATCGTAACAGAAAATCCACTCGTATCAATCAATCGAATTTGTTGAATAAATAAATAGTATTAATAATCAAATTTATTAATAATCAAATTTAGAATATTGAAATTCTAATATTCATCAATTTCAATTCAAATTAGCATGTATGATATATAACGTATGATCATGTTTGCGAAAACGTAAGAAATCAAAGTATCTTGGTCCCTGTCTTCTTATGAATTGATCCAGAAGTAGATTGATTAGAAAAATTCTGGTAAATCCTTGATTCATCTGGTGTATAAATATATGATTCATTTATAAGTTTACTAGATCGAAAATTTCTGATGTTCAAAAATTAATAGATCCAATGTCACATTCAGTAAAGATTTATGATACGTGTATAGGATGTACTCAATGTGTCCGAGCCTGCCCCACAGATGTGTTAGAAATGATACCTTGGGACGGCTGTAAAGCTAAACAAATTGCTTCTGCTCCAAGAACAGAGGACTGTGTCGGTTGTAAGAGATGTGAATCCGCCTGTCCGACGGATTTCTTGAGTGTTCGAGTTTATTTATGGCATGAAACAACCCGAAGCATGGGTCTAGCTTATTGATACGTTTCAACCCCCCCCCCCACGAATACGTTTTTTTTACTGACAAAAACGCGTGCTCAAAATAGACAAAAAAAAATATTTTCTATTTTGAGCACGCGTTTTTCTGGCCCAAGTGTATCTTATTTTTACCACGAATTTATTTCCTTGGTTAACAATAATTGTAGTTTTGCCAATATTCGCGGGTTCCTTAATCTTCTTATTTCCTCATAGAGGAAATAAGGTAATTAGGTGGTATACTATTTGTATATGCTTAATGGATCTCCTTCTAACAACCTATGCATTCTGTTATCATTTCCAATTGGACGATCCATTAATCCAACTGACGGAAAATTATAAATGGATCAATTTTTTTGATTTTTACTGGAGATTTGGAATAGATGGACTATCTATAGGACCTATTTTACTGACGGGATTTATCACTACTTTAGCTACTTTAGCGGCTCAGCCGGTTACGCGAGAATCCAGATTATTCCATTTCCTGATGTTAGCAATGTATAGTGGTCAAATAGGATCATTTTCTTCTCAAGACATTTTACTTTTTTTCATCATGTGGGAATTAGAATTAATTCCCGTTTATTTACTTTTATCCATGTGGGGCGGAAAGAAACGTTTGTATTCAGCTACAAAGTTTATTTTGTACACTGCAGGAAGTTCCGTTTTTTTATTAATAGGAGTTTTAGGTATCGGTTTATATGGTTCCAATGAACCAACATTAAATTTTGAAACATCAGCTAATCAATCGTATCCTGTGGTACTGGAAATACTATTCTATATTGGATTTCTTATTGCTTTTGCTGTCAAATTGCCGATTATACCCTTACATACGTGGTTACCAGACACCCACGGAGAAGCACATTATAGTACTTGTATGCTTTTAGCCGGAATCTTATTAAAAATGGGAGCATATGGATTGGTTCGAATTAATATGGAATTATTACCCCACGCTCATTCTATATTTTCTCCCTGGTTAATGATATTAGGCGCAATTCAAATAATCTATGCAGCTTCAACATCTCTTGGTCAACGTAATTTAAAAAAAAGAATAGCTTATTCCTCCGTATCTCATATGGGTTTCATAATTATAGGAATAGGTTCTATAAGCGATACGGGACTTAACGGAGCCATTTTACAAATAATCTCTCATGGATTTATTGGCGCTGCGCTTTTTTTCTTGGCAGGGACAAGTTATGATAGAATACGTCTTCTTTATCTCGACGAAATGGGCGGAATGGCTATCCAAATGCCAAAAATATTCACGGTGTTCAGTATCTTATCGATGGCTTCTCTTGCATTGCCGGGCATGAGCGGTTTTGTTGCAGAATTGATAGTCTTTTTTGGAATAATTACCAGTCCAAAATCTTTTTTAATGACAAAAATACTAATTACTTTTGTAACGGCAATTGGAATGATATTAACTCCTATTTATTCATTATCTATGTTACGCCAGATGTTCTATGGATACAAGCTTTTTAATACACCAAACTTTTCTTTTTTTGATTCTGGGCCGCGAGAGTTATTTATTTCGATTTCTATTCTTATACCTGTAATAGGTATTGGTATTTATCCAGATTTTATTTTCTCATTATCAGTTGACAAGGTCGAAGCTATTCTATCTAATTATAGATAGTTTTCATGAATAAAAAAAAACAAAAAAATAAAAAAGAGTAATAAAAATAAATAAGAAATCCTATTTTTCTTTTTTAATAATGTCCATTGTACAATGAAAAAAGAAATATTTTTGCTTATCTTACTCTTATCTTAACTTAAATAAAAAAAATGAATTGTAACCAGATATGGTTGGTGTTTGCGAGAACCCCTTGAACTACTACATTACTTGATTTAAAGGGTTCTCGACGGTTTATGCGCAGTTTTCTTATATATATGCTTACTATGTTTCTATTTGTATTTCTCAAGCCCCTTACTCACTTCAATTCAATTAGATGTAAATGACCCATAACTATGTAGTCCTATTCCTAATAGATTGATCCCAAAATAACATATCCAAATTATAAGAAATCCCATAGAGGCCACTATTGACGAATTTACACCTTCCCATTTTTTTTTTTTTCTAGTATGTAAATAAATCGCGAATATGGTCCAAGTAATAAACGCCCAAGTTTCCTTTGGATCCCAATTCCAATATGATCCCCATGCCTCATTAGCCCATACTGCTCCCGAAAGAATGCCGATGGTTAAAAAGATAAACCCTAGACTAATAATACGATAACTCCAACGATCCAATTGTTGAATAAATTGAGACCTGTAATAATTTCTAGAAGAAATAAAGGAAGTCTTTCGTAAAACATTCTTTCTTTCATTCAAGATCTCAACAAAAAAAAATGACTCATTTAAAAAATCAAAATTATTGCTCTTACCAATAATCCTTATGACTTTTCGAAATGTAATGACTAAAAGAGCTACTGATAATAATGATCCACATAAAAGAGATGCATAGCCCAATACCATCATACTTACGTGCATCATTAACCAATAGGATTGGAGAGCGGGTACTAATATTGCGGATTGATGCATTTCTGTTAAAAGACCCGAAGTAGCAAATCCTTGAGTAAAAATAACACTTGGTGCGATTATTGTGCTTAAATGGTTTTTATTTTTTTTAAAACGCGGAATCATATGAAAAATGGAAAAACCCCACGAAAGAAAGATTAATGATTCATATAAATCACTTAATGGTAAATGTCCTGAAAAAATCCAACGAGTAACTAATAATCCTGTTATACAGAAAAAAGTTACTATCATTCCTTTTTCGGACGAATCATATAGTCTTACGATTTCATTCACTAATAAGGTTATCAAATGAATTGCAATTACAATTGATACGACCGAAAACGATATATGAGTTAATAGATGCTCTAAAGTTGAAAATATCATATATTAAAAAATTAATAAACTAAAAAAAAAAGGGGAGTTCCTAATTATAATTATAGGAATGGAAATCGGGAATTGAATTAATTATAGGACTTACTCTTTTCGAAGATGCCATGCCGCCACTCGGACTCGAACCGAGATGCTCTAGCACTGCTTCCTAAGAGCAGCGTGTCTACCGATTTCACCATAGCGGCTTGCTCGAAATCATAATAACCGATTTTTAGTCAATCGTCGAGATTCAAAGAGTTAATTCAAATGTAACATTTGTTTAGTAAACATTCAATTTGCAATTTGAAACATTAAATTAAAGAATTTTAATAACAAAAAAGACAAAATTTTTTTTTTTATTGATTATTGAGTCGATGGGGAAAATAAGAATCCCCATCCCGAAAAATGAGAAAACATACTAAAAAAGTGGAAACCGTGTTGTGTTTATTCTTTTTTTTTGTTTGAAAAAAAAAAAAAATACCATTTTTTCTTCGAATTCAAAATAATTATTATTCTACATATCATAAGAGCAAGAAGAATAAATATCAGAAGAACAAAATGGGTTCAATTTTTTATTGATCAGTTCAAAACATTAAGAAATATAAATTATTTCTCTTTTCTTATTTTTTTTTTTAGTTTTTAGTTATATATTAGTTATATAGATAAATATAAAAAAATAAACGAAATTACACTATTTTTCGCATTCGTCTAATTCAGATTATTCCAATGTTTGTATTTCTTGCACAAAAAAACTTTTTGAGTTCCCCGTATAAAGAGATTTCGCTAACGAAAAAGCTTTCAATGCTGTCCAATATCCCTTCTTTTTCCAAATATTTTTCCGAATCCGTTTTTTTGATATAGACGTGCGTTTTTTTGGAACTGCCATTCAAAAATTATACTAGTTTATTCATTGCTATGGTTGTATGTCAAAGACATCTATTGTTCAAAACGAATTGTTCTTTAATTAGCCATATATTTAGCTATTATTGTTTTTTTTCTAGATTATATTCCTTCATAAAAAAATGTAGATATGGAAAAATCAGATAGTCTTTTTTCTTTTTTGGTTCTAGTAATCTTTTATGTAATTCTTACAAATAAAAAAAACTGTCTGTTTCTATCTCTGTCTATTTTCGTCGTACTGCCTTTATACATAGAATAAAATACATCGAAAAAGTTTAAGAACCCAACCCTTAATCCTTAATCCTTAATCTTGGTTAATAAAAAAAATGAATTGATCCAGCTCGACGAACGAGTGCGCCTAATTTCATTTCAATTTTAAATTTGAACCAAATCGATCGTTAATTTATTATTTATTAAAGTTTATTTTAAAAATATATGATTTTAAAAGATCATGTATCTTAATTCCTTTTTTTTATGGCTATGTAAAGTAAATTGTTGAATATCATAACCCCTTTTACAAACATAGATTTTATGGAAAAAAATCAATTAGTTCCAAAATGAACTAATGATTTTCTGAATATCAATAAACAAACTAAAAAAAATTATTATTTTGTTAAGTTAGAGGTTAGGTCATATGGACTTTTTTTTATAATTCATATCAAAATAAACTAATGTTTTTTGTTTTTGTGTAATTATTTTTCCTCACTCTATAGATGTAAATTATTGTAATTATAGAATAATAATTTAAAATTTTTATTTTCTTAATACTTACTAAATTCAATTAATACTTACTAAAAAGAAAGTTTATTTTTCACTAGTAAATTCTTTTGACTCGTTTTTACTTCGTGTTTTGCAATATTTGAAGTATTGGGCAAAGCAAAGATTAAGAATAATTAACAATAGATAATTCTATTTAAGTTTGTTTTGCATATCTTAATTTTTTATTAACTGAAGCCTTTCACAAGAGATAAAACCTGCAAATAAGAAACAAAACTCATTAAATTAAGAAAAAAAAAGATTTTTATTTTTTTTGTATGGAATTTACATATCAATATTCATGGATCATACCTTTCATTCCACTTCCAGTTCCTATGTTAATAGGAGTGGGACTTCTACTTTTTCCGACGGCAACAAAAAATCTTCGCCGTATGTGGGCTTTTCCTAGTATTTTATTGTTAAGTATAGTTATGATTTTTTCAATCGATGTGTGTATTCATGAAATAAATAACAGTTCTATCTATCAATATGTAGGGTCTTGGACTATCAATAATGATCTTTCTTTAGAGTTTGGTCACTTGATCGATTCACTTACCTCTATTATGTCAATATTAATTACTACTGTTGGAATTCTGGTTCTTATTTATAGTGACAGTTATATGTCTCACGATCAAGGATATTTGAGATTTTTTGCTTATATGAGTTTTTTTAATACTTCAATGTTGGGATTGGTTACTAGTTCTAATTTGATACAAATTTATATTTTTTGGGAATTGGTTGGAATGTGTTCTTATCTATTAATAGGTTTTTGGTTCACACGCCCTATTGCAGCAAATGCTTGTCAAAAAGCTTTTGTAACTAATCGTATAGGGGATTTTGGTTTTTTATTAGGAATTTTAGGTCTTTATTGGATAACGGGTAGTTTAGAATTTCGGGATTTGTTTGAAATATTCAATAACTTGATTTCTAATAATGAGGTTAATCTTCTATTTGCTATTTTGTGTTCCTTCCTGTTATTTGCCGGTTCAGTTGCTAAATCTGCCCAATTCCCCCTTCATGTATGGTTACCGGATGCTATGGAAGGGCCTACCCCTATTTCAGCTCTTATACATGCTGCTACTATGGTAGCGGCGGGAATTTTTCTTGTAGCCCGGCTTCTTCCTCTTTTCATAGTTATACCTTACATAATGAATGGAATAGCTTTGATAGGTATAATAACAGTAGTATTAGGAGCTAGTTTAGCTCTTGCTCAAAAGGATATTAAGAGAAGTTTGGCCTATTCTACAATGTCTCAATTGGGTTATATGATGTTAGCTCTAGGTATGGGCTCTTATCGAGCTGCTTTATTTCATTTGATTACTCATGCTTATTCAAAAGCATTGTTGTTTTTAGGATCCGGATCCATTATCCATTCAATGGAAGCTATTGTTGGATATTCTCCAGATAAAAGTCAAAATATGGTTCTTATGGGTGGTTTAACAAAGCATGTGCCAATTACAAAAACTGCTTTTTTGGTGGGTACACTTTCTCTTTGCGGTATTCCACCCTTTGCCTGTTTTTGGTCCAAAGATGAAATTCTTAATGATAGTTGGTTATATTCACCAATTTTTGCAATAATAGCTTGTTCCACAGCAGGATTAACCGCATTTTATATGTTTCGGATCTATTTACTTATTTTTGAGGGACATTTAAACGTTCATTTTCAAAATTACAATGGAAAAAAAAAGAGCTCATTCTATTTAATATCGTTATGGGGTAAAGAAGGGCAAAAAGTGTTAAAAAAAAAAATTCATTTATTATCTTTATTAACAATGAATAATAATAATAATGAGAATAATAATGAAAGGGCTTCTTTTTTTTGCAAGAAGATACATCCACATCGAATTGATAGAAATGTAAAAAAACTAACGCGACCTTTTATTGCTATTACCTATTTTGAC